AGCAATAAAATAATAAATAAGTATGAATATAACAAGAGAAAGGGGAATAATAGAGAAAAGTTATACAAAGCTATATATGAGTGATCCCCACACTCTTTTTTTTTATTTCTTTTATTTCAATTTCATTAATTGAATTTCGTTTGATTAAGACGAAGTTCCGTAAAAACCTCCGCCTTCTTTGAAATATCATGAACAGTTCCTGTAGGTTGAGCGCCCTTTTCAAGGAAATATAGAATAGCAGGAACATTTGAATAAGTTTGATTCTTTATCGGATCATAAAAACCCACTTTCTGAAGATTTCTTCCTTCTCTTCGGGATCGAACATCAATTGCAACGATTCGATAGACGGCTCATTGGGATAGATGTAGATGAACAATACCCCCCCTAGAAACGTATAAGAGGTTTTCTCCTCGTACGGCTCGAGAAAAAATGATTCGAAGTTATGGCTAGGTATCGAATTCTAATGGCAAATAGATCCATAAAATCATCAAATCAATTAGACTATGATTTAAGTCTTTTTTTTTCTTCTTTCTCGAAAAAGAAAAATCATTTGTACTCATAACTCAAGTTGGATAACTCCCAAATAGCTCAAAGAAAACCCTTAGGCATTTCATTTATTGAGTGGTCTCTAACCCCCTTTTTTGTCTCGTTTAGAATCCATTTTGATTCTTCATTCTGATCTAGTTGTTGAGACAATTGAAAACGGTATTTCCTTGTTCCAGGATCCTTTATCTTTACTTTGAATCATTGGGTTTAGACATTACTTCGGTGATCTTTAATCGTTTCAAAATGGCAGCAACATACCTTTTTTTTTATTTCTTTCTATCAAAGAATCATAGAACGGTTGATTCACGCGTGCTACCCTTTTGATCAAAAGAGTTTTACCAATTCCAACAAAATTTCCTTTTGGATTTGAAACTTGCTCGAATTGGATTCTTTCAATTTCTATATCGAAGATATACTTACGAAGTTATTCCAACTTATTGATTGGCACTAACCCTAGATCCTTGCCCCTGAGAAATGAATCAATCCTTTCTACTCGAGCTCCATCATATCATGTACTATTTACATTACACCCCAAATGGGGGTTCTAGTGGAACAGAACAAAGGATGTCGAGCCAAGAGCACTTTCATTCCTATATAATCTAAAATGGTGGATGTAAGAATCCACAGCTGATCATGTCTTTCAAGTCGCACGTTGCTTTCTACCACATCGTTTCAAACGAAGTTTTACCATAACATTCCTCTAGTTTGGAACCGGTATGTAATTGATTCAATTATGAAATCATGAGTAGTCATTGGTTCAGTCGGTACATAGTAATCCATACTTTTTTCCTTCTATCTGGATGGGTAGATATTTTTCTGAAGAAGTCTCAGCAAGAATTCAACTTAATCCCGCATGAATGCAACATTTTTTTTTTATTATTTATAAATAACACAAATATAAATAACACGAATAAATAAGTTCTTTTTGAATCTGCATCTTTGAGTGACTCAATAGGATAGATTCACCAATCTCACACGTCTTCAAGTACTCATAAGAAATCATTAAAAATATTTAATTGAAAAAATTTCCTACTTCGACATCATTAGTTGAATAATGTTTTACAGTAAGTACTGCATTTTATTTTGATCATCATAAGAGAGAGAAATCTATGTTTCTTTTCGAATTGAACCATCATCAATGATTTAAAGCATATAGATAGATCGAAAAGCAAATCCAATTTCTTTCTTTTTTTGTGGAGTGGATAAAAAAGACTTATATGTAAGGGAAGATTTAGGTCATTATTCTTTCATCTGATTGATAAAATCAGAATTGAAAGAATAGGGGATTTCTGTATCTATCAGAGAAACTGAACAATTGTCACCGGAAGTAATTAAATTATGGATATTCTATGTTAAATATTTGGATCATAAATCTTTTTCACAAAAATCGAAACACCGTTGTCACTGAAATAGAATGATAACAATACAAACATATAAGCATTTCTTCGTTTTATACGTATTTGACTTGCGGTTCAGTAATTTTTCTGTAATCGAGTAAAGTGAGTAGAGTGTCTGACTCACCCCCTGCCTCAATTGTTACATAGATTTCTAATCATTCTCATTAGAGCCAAAGACAAAATACCTAAAAATGAGGTTCAAGGAAAATACATCTGTTACATATGGAATTGATTGTTAATGAGATTCGGATAGACATAGATATTCAAATTTATACCTTCTATTGCTGTTTAAGTCCTATCTACTCCCCTCTATGGGGATGATGAATATGAATCATAAATCAAATAAGGCTCTTCTTTTATGGGATGCTAGACGAGCTAGTCTAAGTACAAAGACTAAGAGGTCCAGATTAAGTTGTTGTTCCTATTTTTTATTTTACCCTAACCCAGTCGTAAGACACTTAATCCCGTTGATTGAATTCAATTAGTAACACGAAACCCCTCTTGTTTAAAATTCAAGAAATCCACAGAGAATTAATAATTGGCTACCTCATTTAAGT